TTTTCTTTACGTACTATTCTGCTTACTATACCTGCTGCTGTAGCATTATAGACTGTATTGTTACTCTTGCTCCCATCGGGATAAATCTGACCCCTTCCCCTGTTCCCGCCTACGTATATGGGATATTTTAAGAAGTGAACGTCTTTCTTAGTAGAAGGGTCCGGAGAAAGAATGGGAAAGACGATTTCACTATATTTCTGACCAGGAACAGGACCCACCACAAGAATATTTCTTTTAGTGGGGCGATAACTCTGAAAAGACAGATTGCCCACCTTTTCTTTCAGCTCGGGAGAAATACGATCGGGGGGAGCTAATTCGAATCCCTCGGGTAAAATAAGGACAGCCCCTACATTCAAAGCCCCCTTTTTACCATTAGCAAGAACTTGTTTCAGTTGCATATCATAAGGGATTCGAACAACTGCTTCAAATACAGTATCAGGCAGCACAGCTTGTGGAACCTCAATATCCACGGGCTTATTAGCTAAATGGCAATTGGCACATACAATACGCCCAGTTGCTTCTCGTGGATTTTCATAACCCTGCTGCGCAAAAATGGGATATGCGTTTGAAATAGATGTCCGCGTTATTACATATATCATGATCAATACGGAAATGAATCGAGTCATCTCTTCCTTTACCCAAGAAAAGGTATTTCTATTTTGCATGGTCCAATCATTGATCCCGGAAATTTCTACAATAAATTAGGTAGGTAGCTAGTATAGTTCCCTATCCACGATTCTGCCATTGTACTGGAATAATTGTACTGAAATATAGGAGGAATCCCTGGGTGGGTAGAAGTATAAAGAGTGAGTAAGCTTCAAAATGGTTTGTTTATGTACGAAGTAGCATCATGATTTGATTGATATCAGCAGATCAAATGAGTTCTTCATTCATTCATTCATTGAATGATAAATCACTACAAGTGAAGGAGATACACGATTTAAATAATGGAAGATCCAATATTTCAAAATTGTATCTAGAATGACTGGAAAAGTGGAAACAAGACCAGATATAATTTGATCGTTATGAGCAAATCCAAAATCTTTGTAGACCGAACCAATCATTATTTCCCAACCACGGGGTGAGTGGAATCCGATACATAAATCAGTTAATAAAAGAATAGAAAAAGCCTTTATTGTGTCGCTTAAGCTATAGAGGAATTCCTGAACCCACGAATTCAGAATGACAAGTTCTTCATTACCCAGAATAGAATAACCACTTAGAATAGCAAAACAGATTATATTTGTCGAGAAATGCAAAATGATGTGGATATGATCTTCATTGTGCATTTTGACCAATTGTATCGTCTCTTTGTGGATTCCTATACGAAGCCTTTGTATCTGTGTCTCCGGGTACTCTTTTATCATTTCATCCAACAAGAATAGTTGTTCTAATTCTATAAATCTTTCTAGAACGTTCTTTTCTTGAATATCATTCAAAAAAGTTTCGGATTGTCCGGTATTCCACCAATTAGTAACCCAAGGTTCCAGGCTTTTATTAAATGAGAGAGAGATCCACCAGGGCAAAAAGACTATAGATGCAAGATATGGGAGGGGAGTCAATGCTTTCTTTTTTGACACTTTGAATCTGTGAATTGTTAATGAACCCGCTTCATTCGCCGACTCTATCTGATCCGATATTTCTATGAAGCATGAGTTCTATAACAAGGTATGGAACCTATGGATCTATTCCTTTTTTTTTTTTTGAATTGTTTAGTCCTTGGATCTAAAAAGAATATAGAAATAGAATAAGGGTCCGTTTCGAATGAAGAAATAATCAAATATTTTTCCCAGATATCTCAGTTGGTCAAATTCGCACCAATTATATCCTCATTTGTTCTTTCGATGAATGCCCAAAAGAACCACTTGACATAATGAATATTATTTGGATTTCTAGACGAAAGAACTCCCCTCAATTATTTTTTTTTTTTTTTCGAAATATTTCTCACTGGCTACCCTCAACCCAGGAATAATTGAAGGGATATTTCTGAAGAATATTAATAATGAAATCCGAAATGGGTGGCAAAACGAGAGAGATAGTTATGAAAAATCTAAGCGTTTGGTCATCAAAGAGCTAAGATCAAAAAAGAAACATCGATTGACAAAAGAAAGATAATTAACGAGATATGATACATCTGTATCGAATGTATCAATTCAAAGTATTGGCCCTAAAAAGGGAAAAAATTATGTACTGTATTCCGAAGTGCTCTGATATGTGTGATGAATACATACTTATTAGACTTGTTACTAGTAGAATTGAGTTCTATATGCATCAAAAATAGTTTTGGTCGACCAAAATTGCTTCTTATTATGGTTGTTCCGTATACGTCCGCCTGCTTTATTCTATGGTCTATGGCCACGGAAGGATTACCAACGGAACGGGGTAAATAGAATCTAACATGTTTTGCTCGAATGAACGTTCCGAAGAAACTTCAGTTATATTTTATATTAAATAAGGGGGTTCCTTCTGAGAAAGCATTCATTCTTTCAGTTCATTTCAAAATACTTCAATTGGAACGCGCAAGAAATAGGCCAATTCCGCAGCTTTTTGTTCAATTTCTCGTGGAGTAAAATTCTCATCAGTACGAGTCAAGGGAATGGCGCCCTGGCCTCTGATTTCCATATAAAGGACACGTCGAGGATAAAGACCCTCTTTAACTTCTATTCTGATCGATTGGATATCTCTCATAAGTAATCGAAGGAAGATGCGACGATTTATTCCAGGAAATCCCCAACGAAAAATACACACTATTCCTTCTTTTCTATCGAATCTATCATAACCACTACCTACATTCCACGAAATTGTGCACCACAAATAGGAACTAATGAACAGACCCCCGATCCCATAGAAAGACATCACGATTCCTTGTGGAAAAAAAATTATTTGCTGAGACGGGAATAAGGATATCAGATTCCTACCAAGATAACTGGAAGTTCCAACCAATAAGAACCCTAGTGAACCTAAAAAAAGGATACAGGCCCAGCAGAAATTACTTGTTTTTCGAGACCCCGTTATAAGTTCTACCCATATACGTTCTGATCGATAGTTCATACTAGATCCAGTTGCACCCTATTGGAATTGAGAGAAGGGAATAAGCCAAATGAATTTGATTTTACTTTTTTTTTTTGTTTTGCTCCCGAAGTCACTCTCATCAACTAGCACTATTATGATGTGAACTATTAGGAGTAATTCATCGAATTGGTTAGATATAAAATAATAACATCCCCTTCATATGATACCACTATGTATATCTACATAATATAGATACGTTGACTTTCTATTTCAGATATCCGCTGATCCATTTTAAAACCGCTATCCCCACATATACATGCATATGGATTTATCCATATATCATGTATCCGCATGCATAACCACTTTTAAATAGATATCTATGATCCAAGTCCAAGTGTTGAAATAAATTGATGAAATTTTTCCCTATCGGATCTAAACAATCTTGTTTTTTTGAACATGAAGAGATAAAGAAGCCATTGCAATTGCAGGAAACACTAAGCCCACTAAAGGCACAAAAATAGAGGGTAAATTGAGATCTGTCATAGAATGGGTACCTCGATTTAATATTTGTACCTGTTATAAAGATATCTTATGTTATGATAAGTATATCTATTATAAGTATTATTAAGTATATATATATATAATAAGTGCAAGGAATGTAGAGCTAAATAAGTGTCCCTATATTATCTTTCTACAAGAAATATATGGCTGATAATCTGCTTTATTATTCTTGTCCTACCGCCCTTATCTTCTAATAAAGAGTCTCTTACGAGTTTCCTAAGGATTCGTTAGAATCCGATCCAACAGGAATTCATAGTCAAAATGTAAGTTCTCGGGAGATAAAAAAAATATACAACACTTCCCTTAATAGATTTGAATTAATCTATATATATAGATTAATACGGTCTATTTATATATTATTAATACGATATATATTAATATGAAAGAAGGGAACATGAAATTCTTTTGAATTTTTTCCCAATTCCTTTCCGGGGAAGGAAGAATTCACTCTTTTCCTCTTGATAGAGAGTTGCTGATTACTAATCATGAATAGGGGTAGGATAAAAAATATGGATAAAAAAAAAAGTAATTATCCGAAACTTCCTATAGAAGTTATGTTACTAAAGAAAACCCCACTCTTCTTATTTTGACTTTGATTCCGATGAACTAAAGTTCGCTACAAATACCTGAGCCTAGCGCTCTACTTGAATTTTGATTCAAGGGAAAGAAACCGTGTAGCTGAAATAATTCACTCAGAACACCTTTTAAAGGATTACGTGGTACGATTGGATCAAATAAGCCCTTATGGAATGAATACTCAGCCGCTTGTGAACCGTCGGGTACTGTCTTATTCAATGTTTGTTCAATTACTCTTTTACCCGCAAATGCAATGTAAGCATTGGGTTCAGCAATAATGATATCTCCCAACATACCAAAACTGGCCGTTACTCCACCGGTTGTAGGAGATGTAAGGATTGATACATAGAATAACTTTTTATTGAATTGATAATCATATAAAGCGGAAGATATTTTAGCCATTTGCATCAAGCTCAAACTTCCTTCTTGCATGCGTGCTCCTCCAGAAGCACACACTATAATAACAGGTAGAGATCTATTAGTAGCATATTCGATCAACCGGGTGATTTTCTCGCCTACTACGGATCCCATACTACCTCCCATGAACTGGAAATCCATAACCCCAATTGCTATGGAAATCCCATTTAGTTGACCTATGCCTGTTTGAACAGCCTCAGTTAAACCTGTCTTTCTTTGATATGAATCGAGACGATCTCTATAAGGTTCCTCTTCCGAGTGAAATTCAATGGGGTCAATAGAGACCATGTCTTCGTCCATAGGATCCCAAGTGCCCGAATCAACCGAAAGTTCGATTCTATCTGAACTACTCATTTTCAAATGATATCCACATTGTTCACAAATATTCATTTTTGACCTAAAAACTTTCTTATAATTTAATCCATAACAATTTT